AGTCATCTCATAAACAACAGTGTAATACAGCATCAATAATGATTCATCCAAAATTCGATGAATCCGCTCATAGAACAAAAAAATAAAGAGCCTCGAGCCAATAAAAACTGAGAAAGTTGACTTAAGAAAAAATTGCATTACGGACTCCGTTGGAGAATTCAGACCTAACCATTAATCGAGAAGCAATGGGAACGACGGAACCCGTGAATAAAGAAGATTCTATTGGAAATGAATCTTAATGATTTATTGGGTGGGATGGCGGAACGAACCCGGGAACTAAACTATTCTTTTATTCGGAGAGGTCATGAACTAACCCTACAACTGAAATAGATATTGAAAGAGTAAATATTCGCCCGCGAAAATTTTATTTTATTGGATTGATTAATTTTGATCGATCCGATATAGGAAAAGGCAAAACAAAATAAAGATTTTTAGAATGGTAAAAAAAAAGACATTGAGATTATCTCTAAATTGAGATTATCTCTAAATAGAATATACATGTTTCAATTCTATATCTAAACACGATATACAAATTTAGAATAGATTAATTAGATGAAATTTAGAAATTTCAAAGAATACTATGCTTCAGTATATTATTCATTAAATCCCTGTATATCTTGATAAAATCTTTTTTAGTCCTTTCATTCGCGAGGAGCTGGATGAGAAGAAACTCTCATGTCCAGTTCTGTAGTAGAGATGGAATTGAGAAAGAACCATCAATTATAACCCCCAAAGAACAAGATTCCGTAAACAACATAGAGGAAGAATGAAAGGAATATCTTATCGAGGTAATCATATTTGTTTCGGCAGATATGCTCTTCAAGCACTTGAACCCGCTTGGATCACATCTAGACAAATCGAAGCAGGGCGCCGAGCAATGACACGAAATGTACGGCGTGGCGGAAAAATATGGGTACGTATATTTCCAGACAAACCAGTTACAGTAAGACCCACGGAAACCCGTATGGGGTCCGGGAAAGGATCCCCCGAATATTGGGTAGCCGTCGTTAAACCGGGTAGAATACTTTATGAAATGAGTGGAGTCGCTGAAAATATCGCTCGAAAGGCTATTTCAATAGCGGCGTCAAAAATGCCTATAAGAACTCAATTCATTATTTCTGGATAGGAATGTCGAAATAAATCTTGGGTACAAAAAAATGCGGGTTTCTTTTTTTTACTTCGTCCTTTCAGTGCTTTAAATTAAACCTTAAAAAAAAAGATTCAAAAAACGATATGATTCAACCTCAAACCCATTTGAATGTAGCGGACAATAGCGGTGCCCGAGAATTGATGTGTATTCGAATCATAGGAGCCAGTAATCGTAGATATGCTCATATTGGTGACGTTATTGTTGCTGTGATCAAGGAAGCAGTACCAAATACGCCTCTAGAAAGATCAGAAGTGATCAGAGCTGTAATTGTACGTACTTGTAAAGAACTCAGACGTGATAACGGTATGATAATACGTTATGATGACAATGCTGCAGTTGTCATTGATCAAGAAGGAAATCCAAAGGGAACTCGAGTTTTTGGTGCGATCGCCCGAGAATTGAGACAGTTGAATTTTACTAAAATAGTTTCATTAGCACCTGAAGTATTATAAGATGAGACCGCGATATAGCCATAGGATATAGTCATAGTATTAAAATACAATAGATAAAGATAAATAAAAATTTAGTAGAGTATGTCTCACGCATATACTTTTAATACTTTTCATAAAAAAAAAGAACATGTTGATTATATCAAAATTCGGAAGCAACAAAATTTTGAGTTTCTCATGGGCAAAGACACTATTGCTGACATAATAACTTCTATACGAAATGCTGACATGAATCGAAAGGGAACAGTTCGAATAGCATCTACTAACATCACCGAAAACATTGTTAAAATACTTTTGCGAGAAGGTTTTATAGAAAACGTAAGGAAACTCTTGGAAAACAAAAAAGAGTTTTTGGTTTTAACCCTACGACATAGAAGGAATAGGAAAGGACCGTATAGACCCATTTTAAATTTAAAACGAATCAGTCGACCCGGTCTACGAATCTATTTTAACTATCAACGAATTCCTAGAATTTTAGATGGGATGGGGATTGTGATTCTCTCTACATCTCGGGGTATAATGACAGACCGAGCGGCTCGACTAGAAAGAATCGGCGGAGAGATTTTGTGTTACATATGGTAATTCTTCTTCTATCCGAATTGTATTTGGAGCTTCCTTTTGTGTTGTGAAAAAAAAAAAGGGATTCCTCGAGGTTTAATTACTGAACAACTTACTAATGGTATGTTCCGGGTTCTGTTATCTGTTAGATGGTTTAGACAACTAAGTAAGATTCTAGGTTATGTTTCAGGAAGGATCCGACCCGTTTTTATACATATACTACCGGTGGATATAGTTCAAATTGAAGGAAGTCGTTATGATTCAAAGAGAGGGCGTATAATTTATAGGCTACCCAAAAGGATTTGAGTGAATAGGTGATTTTTCAACATTCCTTTCATGGGGA